GGTTTCATAAAATATTTATTTATACTTTTTATGACTTTTATTGATTGCTTCCTAACAGGAATTTTTCATATATATAGTATCCATTGAGACTTGCAAAGTGAGACTTGCAAAGTTAGAAGAAGGGGGATTAATTAATTTAATGGGTTTCTGTAGATCAGATATTATGCAAACCCTTGAGTTTATATATTAAAATTCAAAAGCCCCACTTTATTTATTTTAAGATCTTACACAAATTGATTTTTGAATTCATTGAAAAAATTAAATTTGTTTTAAAAAGTGCCTTTTTTGTTTTGTTTGTCCACTATTTGTTGTGCATAAAAAAAGATTATGATAAACTTCTAAAAAAATCAAAACTAAACATAAGAATCTTTGACGAACAGAATCAAGAATAATTATTATTTCGACACAAGAAAGGGACGTATAAAATTCTTTTCTTGTGTCGAAGACTAGGAAAACAACTAACCCGTCCTAACAAAATGTGTTCCATTCTTTCTTTTCTATTCTCTGCTTCTTTTTTGTTTAGTATCTAGTCAATTTTTTCTAGTTGAATAGAAAATAGTTGATACATTATATTCCATTTTAATATGACTGATCACACCACTCGAATTTGGAAACAAAGAAAAGGTAAATTGAAAAACTTTTATTTACAATATATATACTATCACCAGTGCTGTGTACAAGTAATTACTGACAGCTAGTATAAAAAAGAATATAAACAAGTAAACAAAAGACTTTGCATTCTTTTTTTTTATTATAGATAACCTAATTTCCAACAAGAATTTTGTCCTTTTTCCACGAGCTTGATGTTGATAAATTCACGGACCTAGAAATTCATTTCGGACAATTGAACTTTCTCAAACTGTTTCTTTTTAAGAACCAAAAAGATTTGTGCCAAAATAACAGATGCCAAGAAGAACAAAAGGCCTTGAACACGTAATGGATCTTGAAGTACTATTTCTGCATCTCCCTGACCAAATCCACCCACATTCGGATTACTTGTTAATGGTTGATCAAGTTTGATAGATTCACTTTCTGAAACAAGAAGCTCTGGTCCTGGAGGAATAATATCAACTACTTGACGCCCGTCTGATGGATCCCCTATAGTTATTTCATATCCCCCTTTTTCCTTTCGTATAATTTTAGTTACTATACCTGCTGCTGTAGCATTATAAACCGTATTATTACTCTTGCTCCCGTCCGGATAAATCTGCCCCCGCCCTCTGTTTGCACCTACATATATGGGATATTTTAAGAAGTGAGCATCTTTTTTAGTTGTAGGGTCGGGAGAAAGAATCGGAAAGGTAATTTCACTATATTTCTGACCCGGAACAGGACCTATCACAAGAATATTTTTTTTAGTAGGACGATAACTCTGAAAAGACAGATTTCCTATCTTTTCTTTCATCTCCGGCGAAATACGATCGGGGGGGGCTAATTCAAACCCTTCAGGTAAAATAAGAACAGCCCCTACATTCAAACCACCCTTTTTCCCATTAGCAAGAACTTGTTTCACTTGGATATCATAAGGAATTCGAACAACTGCCTCAAATACAGTATCGGGAAGTACCGCTTGTGGAACCTCAATATCCACGGGCTTATTAGCTAAATGGCAATTGGCACATACAATACGCCCAGTTGCTTCTCGTGGATTTTCATAACCCTGTTGTGCAAAAATGGGATATGCATTTGAAATGTATGTCTGAGTTATTATGTATATCACGAGGGATAAGGAAATGGATCGAGTAATCTGTTCCTTTATCCAAGAAAGAGTAGTTCTAGTTTGCATGGTCCAATCATTGATCCCGAAAATTTCTACAATAAATTAGGTAGGTCGCTAGTATAGTTCCCTATCCACGATTCTGCTCTTTACTAAACTCAGTTAACTGCAATATAGGAAAATCCCCCCAGATTGATAGAACTAGTAAGTATTATTTTGAATGCGCTTTTCCGATGTTAGACAGTAACAAATATTAGAATTGGATTAAGATTACAGTGGACCATTTTTCAATCATTCATCGAATGATAAATCACTACAAGTGACGGAGATATACGAGTTAAATACCGGAAAATCCAATATTTGAAAATTGTATCTATAATGACTGGAAAAGTGGAAACAAGACCAGATATAATTTGATCGTTATAAGCAAACCCAAAATCCTTGTACACAAACCTAAGCAGAAGTTCCCAACCGTGGGGTGAATGGAATCCGATACATAAATCGGTTAATAAAAGAATAGAAAAAGCTTTGAGTGTGTCACTTAAGTTATATAAGAATTCCTGAACCCAAGAGTTAAAAAGAATAAGTTCTTTATTACCCAGAAGAGAATAACCACTTAGAATAACAAAATAGGTTAGATTTGTCGAGAAGTGTAAAATCATATGAATACGATTCTCATTATGCATCTTGATCAATTGGATTGTTTCTTTTTGTATCCCTATACTCCATTTTTGAGGATGTGTCTCCGAAAATTCCTTTATCATTTCTTCCAACAAGAAAAGTTCCTTTAATTCTATGAATTTTTCTAGAATACTCTTTTCTTGAATATGATTCAAAAAAATTTCATATTTCCTAGTATTCCACCAATTTGTAATCCAAGATTCCACACTTTTTTGAAATAAAAGAGAGATCAACCAGGGTAAAAATACTATAGATGCAAGATATATAAGGGGAGTCAATTCTTTCTTTTTTGACATTTTTTTCATCTTTGAATTATTAATGAACCCACCCTATTCATCGATTCTATGTGATCTACTCTTTCGATCAAGCGTGAGTTCTATTACAAGATATGAATCCCCCCTTTTTTGTGATTCAGGGTTTAGCCTCTGATCCTACAAAGAATACATAAATAGAATAAGACCGTTTCGAATTTGAATAAGGAAATACTCGTTTTTTTTTTTCAGATATCTTAATTAGTTAACTTTGAAATCCTTTCCCCCTTACGATGGATACCCGAACGAGCGAATTAAAATTAGACAATCCCATTTCAAGACGAAATAAACCCCCTGAGCCCAAGACTAGTTGAAAAAATTATGAAAAAAGTGTCATCATCAAAAAAAAAATGGCAAAACAAGACGGAATTCCGGTAATTTTTACTTTTTTTGGTACTGAATTAAGTTGCGCGGAGTTCCATATTACGCATAAAACTTTTTTGCGGACAAAGCAGTTTTGTTTTATGGCTGTTCTATATAATATATCTCTGATCCGGTTTGGCTACAATGAGTCCTCTTATATTATAAAAAAGAGGATTCAAAAGCTTTTTCCTTTTGATGAGAAAGCATTTAGTTAGTTTATTTTTCAAAAGATTTCAATTGGTACGCGCAAGAAATAGGCCAATTCCGCAGCTTTTTGTTCAATTTCGCGTGGAGTCAAATTCTCATCAGTACGAGTCAAGGGAATGTCCCCCTGGCCGCGGATTTCCATATAAAGAACACGGCGGGCAGAAATACCCTCTTTAACTTCTATTCTTATGGACTGAATATCTTTCATAAGGAATCGGAGGAAAATGCGACGATTCTTTCCAGGAAATCCCCAACGAAAAATACACACTATTCCCCCCTTTCTATCGAATCGATCATAACCACTACCCACATTCCACGCAATTGTGCACCACAAATAGGAACTAATAAAGAGACCTGCGATACCATAGAAAGACATCACGATCCCTTGTGGAAAAAAAGAGATTTGCTGATATGGAAATAAAGCTATCAAATTCCTACCAAGATAACTGGAAGTTCCAACCAATAAAAATCCTACTGAACCTAAAAAAAGGATACAGGCCCAAGCGAAATTACTTATTTTTCGAGACCCTGTTATAAGTTCTATCCATATCTGTTCTGATCGCCAACTCATACTCGATCCAGTTGTATTTTATTGGAAGTGAAAGAATAAACAAAATAAATTTGACTTTACTCTTTTTTTGTTTCCGAAGGAACTCTCATCAACTAGCCTTATTCTAATGTGAATCTTTAGGAGTCTTCGGAGGAAGTCACACCTTAGATCATATTATACTAAATAGAATCGATATCTGTGGTATGATCTAAATCTAAGTCTTGAAAAAAAAAATGAGATTTCATCCCGTCGGATCTAAAAAATCTTGTTTTTTTGAATATGAAGAAATAAAGAAGCCATTGCCATTGCCGGAAAAACTAGGCCCACTAAGGGCACAAAAATAGAGGGTAAGTTGTTGAGAGTTATCATAGACTGGATACCTCGATTTAAGATTTGTACCTGTTATATATTGTTATAATTGTTATATAAGGTATTTTAGAATAAAATAATTCTATTTGGAATAAATTAGACTCTAATATAAGTGAATATATATATATAATTATAATAATTGAGTATCGAATAAGTGCAAAGAGGATAGAACTAACTAAATGGGCTTCGTTTTTTTAGCTTTCTACATAAACTATATGAATGATCCAACAGGGTTTATTAGTAATAATGACGATTATCGGTAAATTATAGAAGGATGCAAGACTCTATATAGAGACAATTTTTTCTATATACATAAGTATAAGGAGAGGGTGCAAATTTTTGCCTTCCCCGAAATTCGCGAAAGGCAAAAGTCGCACTCTTGTCTTGTTTGTTGATAGAGACTGGCTTTTTGATTACTAATCATTAATATGACTAAAAAGGGATATCACAAAAAATTAAGAAACTTTTGATTCTCTCTTGATTCGCTCTATAATTGGATCTTATGTCACCAAAGAAAATTTCACTTTCGTATTTTCATTTTAATTCCAATAAACTAATTAAACCTAACATTCCACTTGTTGATTTTTTGGAAAGAAAGCATGGAGTTGAAATAACTCACTCAGAACACCTTTTAAAGGATTACGTGGTACGATTGGGTCGAATAAACCCTTTTGGAATAAATATTCAGCCGCTTGTGAACCTTCCGGTACTGTCTTATTCAATGTTTGTTCAATTACTCGTTTACCCGCAAATGCAATGTAGGCATTGGGTTCAGCAATAATGATATCCCCCAACATACCAA